CGAAAAAAGTCACAATTTGTCTCTCCCGCCGGGCGTGTGTGCCTACCAACCCAACAAGTTGTTTTAGTTGTTGAAAGGATTCCGTTGAAAAGTGAAGAAGGACAAACAAGCAATAAAAAATTCGAGACGAAACTGCTGGTGGGTAATCTAAACAAATGACGGAGGATTCTTCGAGAAGTTAACAATTAGTCCTCATATTGAATGATTATGAATTATTCAAGGAATAATGGGTTTGAAACATACACGAGGAAGGTTCTGGGAGCAATATCAGTAGTGAATCTCTTATGAACCAAGAGCCGTGTGAAGTGAGAATTTCATGCACGGTTCTGAATGAGCGGAAAGATCGAAAATCTTCTTTTCGACTCTGACTCTCCTACACCAGTCGTTGCTTCTTTCTCTGTTACCTCTAAAGTAGCAGCTCCAGCTTTATTTACGCGACTCTTCGGCCTAATTTTCCCACATCTACCTAATGAGTGGCATATCGTGGTAGGATTATTGGCCACTTCTAGCATGATATTAGGAAATCTAGTTGCCGTTACTCAAATAAGCATGAAACGTATGCTAGCTTATCCCTCTATAAGCCAAATTGGATATATTATGATTGGAGTACTTGCTGCAGACCCGGAGAACGGTTATGCAAGTATGACAACTTATACGTTTATTTATATATTCATGAATCTGGGAACTTTTGCTCGTATCACCCCATTTGGTTTACGAACCGGAACTGATAATATTAGGGATTACGCGGGATTATACATGAAGGATCCTGTTCTAACATTCTCTCCGGTTTTACGTTCACCATCCCTAGGGGGTATCCCTCCACCATCCGGTTTTTTCGGTAAACTCTATCTCCTTTGGCATGGATGGAAGGCTGGTTCGTACCCATCAGTTCTGGTAGCGCTCGTCACAAGTGTCATCTCTATCTACTATTATCTCAAAATAATTAAATTAATGTTCACTGGGAAGAATGGGAGGAGCGATGCATCCACAACTTATATACAAAATTCATTAGTTTCTCCATCAATTTCAATTTCAAAAAGTTCTATTGAAATAGCTATGATCATTCGTGCACTAGCATCAATCCTATCGGGTATATTAATAGATCCCATTATCGGGATCACACGGAATACTTTATTCTAGACTCACTTCAAATTGTGACGCGAACTTTCTTTTTCAAACGACTTTTATCAAATATCAAAAGCCGGTTCTGCTTCTGCTGTCCCAACTAGTCTGTCTCTACAACTTACGAAATAGTTATATCTTCCTCGGTAATTGATCCTGACATTCTCCTATCTAGCTTGTATCTGCCTTTTCG